TATTGATTCTATTTTTCCATTTTGCTGCTATTAATCTAGACCATCTAATCTGAGATAAATGGTATTGATAATGACCTCTTAACCAGTTTTTCCATTGATTTATTCCAGAATTCCGAAGTTTCTTATGTCTTAATTCATAATGAATTATTCCTTGTTTTCCAAAATAATCTTTTATTGAAGTCTTAAGAAAAAAAGACGTTCCGTGATATTGAAGAATAGATCTTAACTTATACAAGTTAAGAACTTGTGTTTGTGATATTTTGTAAAATACATATGCTTGTGACAAGGAGGATAAGTCAAAAAAATTCTGTGAATTCTTATTACTAATATTATAAAGTGACTTTTTTATAGTCGAAATAAAATGAATTTTATTTTGATTTGTTTTATTAATTCTTTTTTTATTTTTTTTATTATTGTAAATGGATTTATCAATCATTTTTTTTGTTGATTCAACAAAAAGTTGTATATTAATTCTGGGAATATTAATAATAGATAGAAGGATATCTGCGTATATCCTTTCAGTGAAAAATTTTATAAAATAATGTAATTTACGGATTAATCGAGTATTTCTTCTTTTTAATATTTGCCAATTTGGTGATTCGAATCTTTTAGCATTATAACTTGTTTTATTAGGACTATCATTTATTTCTGGAGTCACTTTTTTTTTATTTTTTGTAATTCTTTTTATTTGATTTCTGATTGTGCTTGTTCTATCAGTCAGATCTTTCATTTTTTTTTCTGTCAGTAAAAAATTTGTCCAATATGTAGATTGAATTCGACTAAAGGATTTATGAATTATATGATTGCGGGTTATAGAATCTTTTTCTTTTTTTTTTTTAGTTTCGCTTGATTTATATATTTCTCTCAATCTAAATAATAGAATTGGATTTACTTTTGAGAGTTTTTTTTTTATTTTTTTTAAAAACGGAATGCCCTTGATAATCCATTTTTTTGTTTTTTTTGAGATATTTAGAAATTTTGTTCTTTCTTTTAAAACTTTTAGAAATATAAAATACTTTTTTTTCAATTTTCCAATTTTTTTTTCGAGTTTCTTAAAAATGGGTTCAAAAAAGGAAGGCCGTTTTTGGGGAGAACCAAAAGGAAGTTCAGCTTCCATTCCCCAAACCGTTAAAAAAAAAAAATCATCTTTTTGTCCTTTCTTTTTGATTCGATCTATATGAGAGGACCGTGGCTTAGATCTGTGCCAGGGTTTCAGACAGAAAGGAAATAGCATCTTTATTTGAATACCGTCTATTAACCAATTTTTCGGAAATTCTGTTTCTGATAATTGAACACCATTATAGGTGCATTTAACATGCATTTCTTTATTCCATTCATTTAAATCCTCAGACCACTCAGGAAATTGTAATAATAGCATACGGCCAATATTTTTAGCTATTATCAATGACGGTAATATAATATATTTTCTAAGAATCGATTGAGTTATTAACATGGAACCTCTTATTACTTGAGCAAATGGAATGGTATCCCAGGCTTCTGCTACTTCTATCCGCGCTTTCTCTTTTCTTTTGTTCTCTTCTTTTTTGTCCTTTTCCTTTTTTTCCCTTTCTTTTATTTCTTCTTCTGTATAATCTGAAATTTGGAATTCTGCTCCCTTTCCTATACAATTTCTAAAAATGAGTTTTATCAGTTCGGAGATATCAAAAAAAAAAGGGTGTGATTTGTCTATTCTGTCCAAAAAAAGCGGAGAATGTGCATTTGCTTGAAAAAGTTCCCAAATAACTGTTTTACATCTTTGGGCTCGCATTGAACCTTTGATTATGTCTCGACGAAAATCAGATTGTTGCGAATATCGTATCAAAGCTACTTCGTCTCTTTTATTAGAATTATTAGTATCCTTATTATTAGGATCGGTATTTCCCCGGTTATCAGTAAAAATCACTACACGTTTGGCTTTTCTTGAACGAATCTGATAATCTATTGGTACTTCTTCTTCACTTTCTCCTTCCTGTTGTTCTAATTCGTTGATTAATTTGTATGACCATCGAGGGACTTTTTTACTGATTTCTTTTATTCCAATAGATTTTTTTTTTTTTTTTTGATCATTAAGATCACTTCTAATTGCATTGAATAAAAATTTTGTTTTATTTTCGGAATCCATTCTTCCTTGTTCTGAAAATAAAGAAGATCCTTTCAAATTCAAATTTGATTTAAGTTCACTGATTAAAGTCAAGAAATAACTCATTTTTGTTGATAATGGGTTGTTATCAAATATATCTGTTTTATCTTTAAATTCTCGAGAATCAGTATCAGTAAGAAAGATAGTATGAATCTTATTTTTTTCTATGAAATTTTCTATTGAAGTTTCATTTATGATTAAAGGTGAAAAAAAAATTTGTATTGTTCCACGATGTGGTCCATTCAAGAAAGGATCATATATTTTGGGCAAGTATTCTTTTTTAGGCTCATCATTACACAATCTAATCCTTTTTTCAAGTAAATCCAGAGAAAGAAATTCTTTGGATAGAACCTCAATTCT